AAGATTTTTTGTTGCCGTCGGAAAAAGGAGAAGCCCGACTCCGATTAAGACAGGAACTGGAAGTGGAACGAAAGGTATGATCCATGCATATGGATATGTATGTTCCATAAAAAAACCTTTTTCATTTTTAATTAATTCTTTCCGATTCACCAGATCTTCTCTCTTTCGCAAAAAAAAAATAAATATATATATAGATTAGAGATGCAAGACCAAAATTTAATCTTCTTAAGTAGTCTGATTCTTTACCAAATCGTTCAAATCAACAAATCAAGAAGTTACAACTGGTTAAATGATATCACGCAAAGTGAATAGTTATTTATTAAGTAATATATTTATATATTTAAAGCTAGTTCGGGAGATCCAGAAAAATTTTTAACTTTAACCAATTTTATTTCTATAGTACGTTGGATACTATAGCTATAGAGCTTTTACTATGAGGATATAAAAAATCCATTAGTTATAGTATGAATTCGTTTTTTTGTCCGGAAAGTTATAGTTTATTAATTATATGTAATAAAAATGTAAAAAAAATTAATGACATATAATCTTTTTCGCCCTTTTTATAGCAAAGTAGTATTATCTAAATAAAGAACTAGATGGATAATCAATAGTAAATAAAGATTCGTTTTTATTGAATATTTAATATTATATTAATACTAGATAGATGTCTTTCACATCCAACTATAACAATGAGTAATCTCTTGATTTTTGAATGGCAGTTCCAAAAAAACGTACTTCTATGTCAAAAAAGCGGATTCGTAAAAATTCTTGGAAAAAGAAGGGATATTGGGCAGCGTTAAAAGCTTTTTCATTATCGAAATCTCTTTCGACCGGGAATTCAAAAAGTTTTTTTGTGCCGACAAATAACTAATCAAACATTGGAATAATCGGAATAAGAACTGAATCGAAACTGAATGACTTTTTTGTTCTATCCCTATCTAGCATCTAGGGATAGAACAAAAAAAAGTCTTATGCCCCCAGAGGATAAACTATGCGGAAGCTTATTATTTGATTACGTTAAATATAACTGACATTATAAAACCAGATAAATATACTCTATTAGTGAACACGTATTTAAATGACGTTATATTCCTAAATTTTAATCGTTCCTAAATATGAATTGACTACTGCAATCTCGACGATTGAGTATGAATAGGTTATTATAATTTTGAGCAAGCCGCTATGGTGAAATCGGTAGACACGCTGCTCTTAGGAAGCAGTGCTAGAGCATCTCGGTTCGAGTCCGAGTGGCGGCATGGCATCTATCTTCTAAAACTTCTAAAAGAGATAGACTAAGTCCTATGTAAGTAATTCCAGAAATTAAACTCCCTGCATTCCGTAATTATAATTAAGGTACTCCCCCCTTAAAAAAATATATATATAATATGATTTTTTCGACTTTCGAACATATATTAACTCATATATCCTTTTCTATTATTTCAATTTTAATTACACTATATTTTATAACCTTATTAGTGGATGGAGGACTAGATGATTCATCCGAAAAGGGCATGATAGCGAGCTTTTTCTGTATAACCGGATTATTAATCACGCGGTGGATTTATTCGCGACATTTTCCATTAAGTGATTTATATGAATCATTAATTTTTCTTTCATGGAGTTTATCCAGTATTAATATGCTTCCGTATTTTAAAAAACATCAAAATAATTTAAGCGCAATAACCGCGCCAAGTGCTATTTTTACCCAAGGCTTTGCTACTTCGGGTCTTTTAACTGAAATGCATCAATCCGCAATATTAGTACCTGCTTTACAATCCCAATGGTTGATGATGCATGTAAGCATGATGGTATTGGGCTATGCAGCTCTTTTATGTGGATCATTATTATCAATAGCTCTTTTAGTCATTACATTTCGAAAAGACATAAGGATTCTTGATAAAAGCAACCATTTATTAAAATTAAATGAGTTAGTTTACTTTAATGAGACCAAATACACAAATAAAATAAACAATATTGTCAAAAATACTTCGTTTCTTTCTGATAGGAATTATTACAAGTATCGATTGATTCAACAATTGGATGATTGGAGTTATCGTGTTATTAGTCTAGGTTTTATCTTTTTAACCATAGGTATTCTTTCGGGAGCAGTATGGGCTAATGAGACATGGGGATCATATTGGAATTGGGACCCAAAAGAAACTTGGGCATTTATTACGTGGACTATATTTGCAATTTATTTACATACGCGAACAAAGAAAAATTTACAAGGTGAAAATTCGGCAATTGTGGCTTCTATGGGTTTTCTAATAATTTGGATATGCTATTTTGGGGTTAATCTATTAGGAATAGGGTTACATAGTTATGGTTCATTTAACCTCTAATTGAATTGCAGAAAGGGCGTGACTAATACAGTTAGGTGTAGGACTATCTATATATAAGAAAACTTCGTGTAAGTTGACGAGAACCCTTTGAATCACTACACTCTGGATTCAAAGGGTTCGGAATAATTCGGGTTACAATTCATTTTTTATTATCTTAA